AAATAGCAGAAGATCACTTGAGGAAAGCGAAAGCGGAAGGGGAAGAAACAACCGAGGCGGATCAAGCGGTCAAACGAGCTAAGCTACGAATAAAGGCTATCCATGCTATTTCGGTAACTAGTGAGTACGTCCAAATAGAAGAGCCCACTGCATAAACAGAAGTTCGCTTTCTAGGCCCTTGAATTCGGATTCTACCGATTGATTGCATAGAGTCAAATACAAAATCAATCGGATTCGAATCCAAGGAAGAATAGGATAGTAATTCAAAAAAAAAAACGAATAAATAAAACGAAAAAGAAACCAAATAAGGAAGCAAAACTTATTAGATCCCGGAGTCCGTGGTATCTAAAAAGCCCTACCTACTGTTGGATTTGAACCAACGACTCCCGCCGTATGAAAGCAATACTCTAACCCCTGAGTTAAGTAGGCCTTTTCGTTTATCAGTACAAAACAAGGGGGTCCAGACAAGATTAACAATGAGTTGACAGCAAATGTTAGTTGACAAAAAGGACGGCCTGTATTATACTGTTCTTTATAGAAAGGAGAGTCGAGTCCATTCTATGTAATGATCTTTTTTTTTTATCCGGATCAAAGTCGCGATCTATCTCTATCGTTTCTTTCAAAATAAGAAAAGATAGCTTCGTGGGAAAAGGAAAGTGTGGAGCTTCTCGACAAGCTGCGCACTTTATACAAGACTACCGATCGAGCGGGTATAGTTTAGTGGTAAAAGTGCGTTTCGTGAACCCCTGCAATAGTTAAGGGGTCTATTCCTATTTGGATCAAAAACTGGATTTCTTAAAAGGATTCACTCCTTTCCCTCTCAATGAGAAAGTCGGGGAAGAATATACATTCTCGTAATTTGGTTCCAAGGATCCATTGGAAATGGACCCATTTTGGATTCTGGAATTACGAAACATAATTTTATGAAATTGGATTCCTAATTTCCGATTATTTGAGTATGAATAAGGGGTCCATGGATAAAGGGAAAAGATGTTTGTGTTTTTCTAATCGTAACTAAATCTTCAATTTGGATTTTGGGGGAGGGTAGGTTGAAGCAAAATAGCCATTAACGACGACTTTGGTTTACTAGAGCCCTCGAAATAGTGAGCTCGGTGGAAACAAAACCCTTTTCCTAATGACTCTCTCAAATAGAAATAGAGAACGAAGTAACTAGAAGGATTCTTAGAATCCCCTCTTCTAGAGGGATCATCTAGAAAGCGAATCCTTTTGAATGCATTCAAACAGAAAAGCCGACATAGATGTTATGGGCCGCATTTTTTCATCAATTCCATTCGATCTGAGAATGGATCCATTCTCCATAAAGGAGCCGAATGAAACCAAAGTTTCATGTTCGGTTTTGAATTAGAGACGTTAAAAGGGATGAATCAACGTCGACTATAACCCTTAGCCTTCCAAGCTAACGATGCGGGTTCGATTCCCGCTACCCGCTCTACCTATATATTTCTGGGGGGGAGGAAAGTGCTAGTCCCTCTGGGGGTAAAGAACTTTGACTCATCTAGGGAGTAGCGTCCACTAGGTTTGTCTAGGGTGGGAAGTGGTAAGAAAGAATTTCTTTTGAATTGTATTGTATCCTATTATATCATTAACCATTTCTTATATTTTAAGTGCAAATCGAGGTTCCTATATGACAAGTAAAATACAGAACGTACTCTACCTTGTAGTAGAGTTTGGAAAAAGGATATCCCCATCCTTACGGGGATGGACGGTCACGATGAGATACAAACTTCTCAAAAGTGGAAGGGATTGGGTCCTTTCCATAACGCTCCGCAATGAAGCAATTCTAGCGAAAAGCGGAAGCTTTTACGTCCTCATAACGAGCCCCTTTATTGTCCTTGTACCCACAGTCTTCGTTTGTTATCACTATTACATATGGTGCAAAAATGCAAATGAGAAAGGAAGAGAAGAATTCGATGCCTCAGCAATATACCACATCTATTTTATTTTTGGGTGGTCGTGCTTAGGGTTGATACTTCTATGGAAACTCCCCATCCATTTTCTCACGTCAGTAAGCTATTGTTCTAATATGCTACTGGAACGCGTGTTATCAAAAGAGATGCATAGTTTGTGCAAGGAAACATGTACCCCCTTTTTTAATGGCTTGTTAGCCTTTTTTGAAAGGGAATCAAAAGGGATTGAGGCAGGGCGTATCATTCGTTTTAGGGAACTCGTCTTCGTGACGATAGTCTCTCTATTGCAGATGAGTTCTCGCATTAGTCAATTCCTTCTCATGGAGGGGCCGGTCGCCATTTGGAACAACCTACCCTTGGCAATTTCACTCAGCATCGACTCCGGGATGGTGCTTGTGGTAATACCAATTGCCAGGAGAATCCAAAAAGGAATGGACCTTTTCAAAAAGTATCCTTCCATCTCTCCCGTTCTTTGTGTAATCCTGGGCATTTTGGGGTTCTATCTGTATTCACGAGATCGGCGGCGTCAGCTCGAAATGAACGAGCCGGCTAAGATCATTAGCATCTCCAATGGAATTATGACGGTGGTCATCGTCCTTTGTGCCGGAGATGCCATAATGAGGATAAAGGCTCGTTCTCGGGGTGTTCACTATACTCCTCAAGTTTCGGCGTATTCTGCTACGTTGACGGACGAGAAGGACGGGCTCGAGGTAGAAAAAAGAGAGCCTGGTAAATGGCTTCCACGGTTCAGGCGAACCGAAAAAGCCCCGATCGTGCCCCCTACCCCAGAGGTCTCGCAGACACCAAAACCTTTGGACGAAGTCATACGAGAGCTGTATGAGCTCCGTCGGTGGAAGGGAGCCCTGGATGCGAAGGAAAGACACTGGAAGCCATGAATTGTCAGCAATAGGGATCCCGGACCAAGGTAAAGAGAGCAGGAGAGCAAGAAAAAAAAGAGGGACCATTCTGACGATTTGTAAAGATCCAAATGGATTCTACCTCTTCGCTTTCTTCTCTCTCTCTCTTGGCTTTCTTGTCTATCCAAAAGAAAGAAAATCTATTCTCTTCATACTGTTTCAAAGTCCACTAGTTTGAATGGTATCAAAAGAAAAAAAAGAAACGAATAGTCGGGGTTCCATTGAATTTCAAGTATTTTCGTTTACGACAAAAATTAACAAAATTGCGTCCCATTTGGAATTGCATAAAACCGACTTTTTATCGGAGCGTGGTCTACATAAACTTTTGACGAAACGCGAGCGTCTGCTATGTTATTTGTCAAAAAAAAATCCAACCCGTTATTTTGAATTAAGAAATGTTTTGGATATTCAAGAGTCAAGGGGGGACTCCCTTTGAGACCTTCTTTTCAATTAGAGATCTTTTCTTTTGAATCTTTTCTTTTCAATTCGGGGTCTTTTGTTGTAGCTAATAAAGTTATAAGAAAGGACCTCATGATATTCATATAGAGATATCCTTATGGGTTATAACGTATTGGGCCTGAATACGGCATTCCTTGGGGAATGCTTCAAGCTCTAGCAGATGGAACAAAACTCCTTTTCAAAGAGAATATTCTTCCCTGGGTGGGGATATTCATTTGTTTAGTCTTGGCCCATCCATGGCAGTCATATCAATTCTCCTAAGTTATTGCGTTTAGTGATCGTCTTGTTTTAAGGGATCGAAATGTTGGTGTTTGTTTATGGATTGGGATTGCAAGTATTGCTCCCATTGGACAAGAAGGCCTGTCTTTCATTTGTTCAAGAAGAGCGGAGAGGTTCGTTGAGTTTCTCGCGCCTCTGTCTTAGGATTACCTAGTCAGTTCTACTTCATTGATGGGGGCAGGGAAGGGGTCTGACTCAGGGATCGAGTGTCACCGTGACGTGGTGGAGTTCGTATCCCTAAAGTCAATCTGGCTTTTTCTATGGAGAATGGATAAGGGGCTTGTGGTATGGGCGCGTGGGCATAAACAAACGATTCTTACTCATTTCGGGAGCGTGCCCGAGGTGTCGGAAGAAAGGACTCCCTGGGCAGGGATCCCTAAGTAATCGAATACTAATCGAATAGATAAAGAACGGACCCTTCCCTACACTTTCCCCTATCTACATACACACAATCGATCGTATTTTAGAAAGATACCACCATAGGTCCTCGAAAGGATCTCGGAGAACGAACAAAGCACGAAAGCCAGGATCAAAAGTGGGATTCCTATTCGAAGAGCGCGTAACCGCATGGATAAGCTCACACTAACCCGTTCATTTGGGACCCCATTTTGCTTCGGAAGGATCGGGACTCATAGCAATTGATAGAGACGGGACTTCAGGAATCATGCAAGGGAACAAAAAAGAAAGAAAAGAGAGGGATCCTTAGAAAGAAGCAAATCCTTCCGAAGAAATTCAAATTGGAAGGAGATCTTTTCCGAGTCCCCTTTGTCTACGAGGAAGGAAGCTATAAATAATGCAACTATGAATCTCACGGATTCTCGAAAAATGCGGGGCAAGGGGCATCGAGAATGATCTCTTGTTCTTATTCTATTAGAGGATCGGAATTCGATCCGAAGATGTTTGGGAAACAGAATCACCCTCAATCAAAAAGGGAAAGTCTGCGATGGAAACAGGAAAACGCGAGGGTCCTAGTTTCTCTTCGGGATGGGGTCGAAGAAGGGAGGAGATTCTCGAAGGAGGGACAAGGACCCAATCACTTCGAAAGAGTTGAACGGGGAGCCATATGAAGTGAAAATTTCATGTATGGTTCTGTAGAGTGGCAGGTAAGGGTGACTTCTCTGTCAACTTTTCCACGATCAACCCGAAAAAACCAAACTCGGCCTTACGGAAAGTGGCCCGGGTGCGATTAACCTCTGGATTTGAAGTCACTGCCTTTATACCTGGTATCGACCATAATCTGCAAGAGCACTCCGTAGTCTTGGTAAGAGGGGGAAGAGCGCAGGACCTTCCGGGGGTCAAGTATCGCATTGTTCGAGGAACACTCGATGCTGCGGGAGTAAAGGGTCGCCAACAAGGGCGCTCGAAATACGGTGTGAAAAAGCCAAAAAAAAGCATTTGAGCCCTTATTTATATATTAAAGAAAACATCTTCTCCCTTTCACGCTCATGTCACGACGCGGTCCTGCAGCAGAAAGGGCTGTAAACCCCGACCCCCTTTATAAGAATCGATTCACTACCCTCTTCATTAACCGCATTCTGAAAGATGGAAAGAAAACATTGGCTTATCAAATTGTCTATCGAGCCATGAAAACGATAGCAACAAGGCAAAAAAAAAAAGCCATCTCTCTTTTACGTCAAGCAGTAAATAAAGTCAAGCCAAAAATCGCAGTAAAAACACGACGTAAGAGGGGGTCGGCTTATCAAGTTCCTGTTGAAGTTGCAAATCAAAAGGCAAAAGTTTTGGCGATACGTTGGTTGATAAGTTGCGCTCGAAAACGCTCGGGTCGAACGATGGCTTCCAAATTAAGCGCGGAATTACAGGATGCGATCAAGGGGAAGGGCGGAGCGATACGCAAAAAGGAGGAAACGCATAAGATGGCCGAGGCAAATCGAGCTTTTGCCCATTTTCGTTAATCCATGAACAGAATCTAATCTATATAGACACTGGATCCATCCATCTCAATCGCAAAAGAATCCATAACTTTCTGCTGGTAATGTATTAAAGAACACGCGTATTGAATCCAATATATTATTCCAAATCATACCAATTTTATTCTAAGCTTTTTAGAAGCGGAGGGAAGAGTAGACATGGCTTTGCCAAAGAAAAGACGATCGAGCTCAAAACGAAAAATTAGACAGAATGTATGGAAAGCGCAGGCTTCTTCGGCGGCGCTGAAATCGATTTCGTTAGGAAAATCTTTTTTGATCCGTGGTTTTATATTATTTAATAACAATCGTATATTTTCTCGCTTTTCTGATCCTCATAAAACGCGGAGGAAACCGCGAGGTTTTGTTAGCCGACGAGGTATTTGATCCGTATTTCTATATTATTAACCCTCACAATCCGATTCTTGTGTATCCACAAGAAAGAAAATCTATTATCCTCCTCCTCTTTCAAAAACCCCTAGAGATTTTTATGGATATCCGCCTGGGGCAACGCATTTCGGGCACAGTCACAAAAATCGTTGTAGAAGTTTGGAAAGTCACGGTGCATTTGATAGTAGCGAAAAAGGCCTTGATCAGGGTTGACTATCAAGCAATTATGAAGGGAACGGGCAGTGTCTACGTTTTATTCACCTGCCCACTTCTAATAATGATTCCAACTCTTCTCAACTGCCTTCACCTTTTGTATTGGCGAAAAATGACCAGTACTAAAGACCGCCCTGCGCTAGATCAGGCAGCAATCTACCACATAGGGTTCCTGGTCTTTTGGGCAGCTTTGGGGTTCGTTCTTACCTCGAAGGCTCCAACCGACTTCCTGCATGGGTTGGACTTTTGCATAAAGAATCTTTGTAAATACACTCTGCCTCTAGAGGTGCGGAGTGCTTTCTATTCGAAATATGTCCCTGTTTTTAGGAAGGTTTTCAATTTTTTTGCGCACGAAGCCCGGTTCATAAAGGCATGGTTTTTTGCTCTTTGATTAAGAGCGAAACCTCTCGTCTTTATTAACGGGGAGCTCTAGGGAATCCACTGCATTTTCTAGGGCTAAATGCCTCTGTTTCGGTTTACGAGACTATGAACTTAAGCAAACCCATGATTATTCATGATTCCCTAATGGAATCAATTCCAAAGTGGCCCCGAACTAGAGGAATGTTATGGTAAAACTGCGTTTGAAACGATGCGGGCGGAAGCAACGCGCCTTTTATCGAATCGTTGCAATTGATGTGCGAGCCCGAAGAGAGGGAAGGGCTCTTCAAAAGGTGGGTTTTTATGATCCGATAAACAATCAAACCCATTTAAATGTTCCTACTATTCTCTCTTTTCTTCAACAAGGCGCTCAACCGACCGGAACTGTTCATGATATTTCAAAGAAGGCGGGGGTCTTGGAAGAACTGCTTCGTTAATCCATGAACAGAATCTAATCTATATAGACACACAGATCCATCCATCTCAATCGCAAAAGAATCCATAACTTTCTGCTGGTAATGTATTAAAGAACACGCGTACTGAATACAATATATTATTCCAAATCATACCAATTTTATTCTAAGCTGTTTAGAAGCGGAGGGAAGAGTAGACATGGCTTTGCCAAAGAAAAGAGCCTTTGAATTGAGAAGAGTTAAGGGTTCTAAATGCAAAAAAAGTCTTTCGACGGTATATTTACAAGCCAATATTTTAAAAAACGACTGGGGGATAGACCCGGAGGTGTTATCGTGTTTAACATGACTACAGCGGAGCTAATAATGAAACTCTGCAAAGTGAAAAAGGCCCTTGTTCAAGGGGCTCCAATTCTATTAGAATTGGCTAACAAAAAGGCCTATCCGGTCAATTTCCGATATCAAAAGCTACTGATTAGATACCCCAGTATCTGGGTATGCGCTTCACCTACGGTTATTCTTGTATTCACCGTACTTACATGCATTAAGGTATGGGAGAACCTAAAAGCGGGCGGGTTTAAAGAACCGGTTTCACTCGAGAAGGCTTTAGGGTACCCGGTCGCAATTCTCTTAATATGGTTTTCTTTAGGCATTTTGCTTCTATGGAAACTCCCAATTCATTTGCTGAATGCCGTGGAATATTGCTTGGAGACTCTGCTGAAGACCGTCTTGTCTCAGAAAACGCAGAGTGTTGTCCATTCTAAATATAGCCCCTTCCTTGCGGGATTAATCGCGCTTTTCGAGCGTGAGGCAGAGGGAATCGCCGCACACCAACGCTGGGGCGCTGGCAGATATTCTAAAACCGCAATCGCGGACTTCGGTTTAGTGTTGATGGTCTCTGGTTTCCGTAGTATTTGCAGGACCGTTAATATTTCCTGGAACACGACAGTTTTCCTGTTGTGGGCGTTCTTTCATTCTTATTATATAACTTTATCCTTGATGCGCTTGGCCTTCAACACGGCTAGCTCTAGAGCCTTTGACCTTTTCGTCAAAGGGGTTTTGATCCACATGGCGAATCCTTCCATACGTGAAGGTCTTTGCGTAGTACTATTTATTTCCATTTGTTACCTGTACTTTACACGCCAACGTAAGTTCGAAATGGATCAACCCGATAATTTCTTTTCAATTTCGAATGTATTTTCGATTGGGGTCATATTGGGTTGCTTAATATTCGCCGGGATGCAGATTCGGGCTCTTTCCGGGCCTCGAGTTGTATACTATGTCCCGGCTGCTTACCAGTCTTCCACCTTAGACGAGAGGCTCGAGGTCGAGGAAACAAAACCGCGTAAATGGTTCTACCGCTTCCAAGCGAAAAAAACCACGCCAACGAAAAAAGTGTCGAAGCGACCAGAAACGTTCGACGAATTAGTACGTCAAGAATACGATCTCGTAAGGGGACAAGGCGCATTCGATGCGGAATCACCAACGCTGGTCGAAATTTGGCGAACCGAATACGGCCGATGGGTGCTCAGAAAGAAGGATGTCATCGATGGACCACAAGGTACTCTGGAAGCTTATCTTTTTCTACGCGTAATACACATATTAAGATGCCGTCTTCCTTGGTGGTATTGGATGTGGAAAAATCGTAAGAATAAGAACTATAAAGATGAAGAAAAGGCGATTGAAGAAGCCGAGAGAAAGCTACGGGAAAGAGAAAAGAGAAAGAAGGCGTGGGAAGAAAAGAAAAAGAAAAAAATAGAAGAGAAAAAAGAGAGCGACGATTCTGAGGATTTGTAAAGATCCAAATAGATTCTACCCCCTTCGCTTTCTTCTCTCTCTCTCTTTTTTTTTTTTATTCCAATTCTATCTATGTTTTTTATTGGATTCGGGTTGCTAAGGGAACGCTAGAGTCCTCGGCGACTCGTTCCCTTTTTTGACCCATTTTATGAAGCAAGAGCTTCGTCCATACCCATATCACTGGTAGGGTTTGTCAGATCGCGACGGATCCGTGGAAAAACAGCATGTTCTATCTATCAATGGAGAATTCTGCGACTCCTTTCTACTCAGCGTATCGCTACAAAAGCTTCTTTGCACTTTTCTTCTTATGTTAACAAAAAGAATGGACGGTGGAGGAGTCGAAAGAAATCGAGTCAATCCCGTCGTCAAAATCGAACTTTCGAGAAACAAAAAGCAATGCGTTTTTCTTCTTTATTTGAATGATTCCTCGATCCAAATGAAAAGTGCAAAATATATTACTATCTCGATCTCGGGTGGGCGGGTCCTTTCCCATGACCCATGGGTGGATTGTCGGTTTTTTTGGAGTTGGAGCTATTCAATATTAGCGAGTCCCATTAGGGGTTGAAGCTGGATGTGTGGAAAAAGCAGTCTATTGATAAAGATAAGGGTTTTTTCGAAAATCAAAAAAGCGATCGAGTTTCGAAAGGAAAGGATTTCGAAGCATCTTGGTATCCAAACAAATGAAAGGAAAGCATAAAGGAAAGGGGGAGGATAGAGAATGCGTGGATGAGTCGACTTGTCCCCGCTTTTGGTTTCCCCTAAGATAAGACAAATACCTTGTTTTAACGGTATCGCACTATGTATCATTTGAGACTCCAACGAATTCCCCACGCTCGGTTCAATTCCAAGTGAGTTTCAAATGGAAGAATTCCAAGGATATTTCCAATTTGATCGCTCTCGGCAGCATGCTTTTCTATACCCCCTTATCGCTCGGGAGTCTATTTATGCACTTGCGCATGATCATGCTTTCAATCGATCCATTTGGTTGGAGGCGGTCCATTATGATAAGAAATCCAGTTCACTCCTTGTGAAACGTTTAATTGCTCGAATGGATCAACAGAGCCTTTTGGGCATTTGTCCCAATGATTCGAACCAAAATCCCTTTTTGGGGCACAAGAAGAATTTGTATTCGCAAATGCTATCAGAGGGCTTTGCCGAGATTGCGGAAATTCCCCTTTTTCTTCAATTAGTCTCTTCTTTCGAAGGGGAAGAAATAGCCCAATCTCTTCATTTAGGATCAATCCAGTCAATATTTCCCTTTTTAGAGGATGCATGCTCCCATTTCCATTTGGTGTCAGAGGTACGAATCCCCCACCCGGCCCATCTGGAAATCCTGGTGGAAGCTCTTCGTTATTGGGTGAAAGACGCCCCCTTCCTGCATGTTTTACGGTTCTTTCTCTATGAGTGTTGGACTTTGAATAGTCTTCTTATTCCGAAGAGGCCTCATTCTTTTTTTTCAAAACAAAATGCAAGATTCTTCCTCTTTCTATATAATTCTCATGTAGGTGAATATGAATCCATCCTCCTTTTTCTTCAGAGGAAATCTTCCCATTTACGATCAACATCTTCTGCAATCTTTCTCGAGCGTATTGTTTTCTATGAAAAGATGGAAGGTTCCTCTATCTTTGGAAATGATTTGGAGCGCATTCTGCTCTTTTTTAAGGACCCCTTCCTTCATTATGTTAGATATCAAGGAAAATCGATTCTGATTTTAAAAGATAGGCCCTTTCTGATGAAGAAATGGAAAGATTATCTTCTCAAGTTGTGGCAATGTCATTTTGATGTAGGGTCTCAACGCGGAGGGGTCCATAGAAACCAATTCTCCCAGCACTCCCTTCCCTTTATGGGTTATATTTTAAGTGTACGACCCATTCCTTTGGTGGTACGGAGTCGCGTCGTAGAAAATGCATTTCTAATAGAGAATGCTATGAATAAGGTCGAAACAAGACTTCCAATTCTTTCTCTAATTGGATCGTTGGCTAAAGCAAAATTTTGTAACCCGCTGGGGCAGTCCATTAGTAAGCTAACTTGGGCCGACTCATCCGATTCGGAGATTATTGACCGATTTGTGCGTATGTGCAGAAATCTTTCTCATTATCACAGCGGGTCTTCAAAAAAGAAAAGTTTGTATCGACTCAAATATATACTTCGACTTTCTTGTGTGAAAACTTTGGCTCGTAAACACAAAAGTACGGTCCGTGCTTTTTTGAAAAAATTAGGTTCGGCACTCTTGGAAGAGTTTAGTAACGAGGAAGAACAAGTGCTTTCCTTGATCTTCTCAAGAGACCCTCTCCCTTGGCGAAGGTTATCGTCTAAAGCACGGGTTTGGTATTTGGATATTCTTTATATGAATGATCTGATCCATCAGGAATGATTAATGATTGGAGAGACAATGGCAATGGGGGGGGGAGATCCCCCTTAAAGGATGAGAAAGAGGATGAAGAGATACCAAAAAAAAGCATTCTTCTATTCAGGCATTTCAATTAGGGTAGGGAAGCTATAAACAAAAAAAAAAAGACATTGACATAATGCAAAAATTTATAGGGATTTTAGTAGAAAAAGGAAACGCTCTTGGAAAGGTCTTAGTTTGGCTAGGTTCTGCCTACTCGAAATCGATCTCTTATGGCCTACTTCTTTCAACGACGGTCATATATCGAACCCTGGACCTTTTGGTCAAACGAGTTGGGATACACCTAACAATTATTTTACAAAAAATCCCGGAGAATTCGCCAATGTGGATGAAGCATCCTGCCCTTCGTTGGGCCCTGTTCATCATTTTGGATGGTTTTCTTATAATACGTCTCCGCGTATTCATGAGGGATAGAAAGGGTAAGGCTAAGTTGGTTTTACCCTACGTCGTCCTGCTTTGTTGTAGCTTCTATCTTGGTTTCGGAGTAGCCAAATTTCAGGCCTCTTTTAAGATGCCGCCTGGTGGTATTGGATGTGGAAAAATCGTAAGAATTAATAACTTCGAAAATGCAGATAAGGCGGTTGAAGAAGTGATACGCGAAAGAGAAAAGAGAATGAAGGCGTGGGAAGAAAAGAAAAAGAAAGAAATAGAGGAGAAAAAAGAGAGCGACGATTCTTAGGATTTGTAGACTCAGGGTAAAGATCCAAATGGATTCTACCCCCTTCGCTTTCTTCTCTCTCTCTCTTGGCTTTCTTGTCTATCCAAAAGAAAGAAAATCTATTCTCTTCATACTGTTTCAAAGTCCACTAGTTTGAATGGTATCAAAAGAAAAAAAAGAAACGAATAGTCGGGGTTCCATTGAATTTCAAGTATTTTCGTTTACGACAAAAATTAACAAAATTGCGTCCCATTTGGAATTGCATAAAACCGACTTTTTATCGGAGCGTGGTCTACATAAACTTTTGACGAAACGCGAGCGTCTGCTATGTTATTTGTCAAAAAAAAATCCAACCCGTTATTTTGAATTAAGAAATGTTTTGGATATTCAAGAGTCAAGGGGGGACTCCCTTTGAGACCTTCTTTTCAATTAGAGATCTTTTCTTTTGAATCTTTTCTTTTCAATTCGGGGTCTTTTGTTGTAGCTAATAAAGTTATAAGAAAGGACCTCATGATATTCATATAGAGATATCCTTATGGGTTATAACGTATTGGGCCTGAATACGGCATTCCTTGGGGAATGCTTCAAGCTCTAGCAGATGGAACAAAACTCCTTTTCAAAGAGAATATTCTTCCCTGGGTGGGGATATTCATTTGTTTAGTCTTGGCCCATCCATGGCAGTCATATCAATTCTCCTAAGTTATTGCGTTTAGTGATCGTCTTGTTTTAAGGGATC